ATCATATTATTTCCAATTCCAAAAATTCGATTTTCAATGTTCCTATTTACGGCGACGAAGAATAAAACTATCACTATATTTGTTCCTTTTCCTACTTCTTCTTCCAAGCGCAGGATAACCCCAAGGGGTTGTGGGTTTTTTTCTACCAATTGGGGCTCTCCCTTCACCGCCCCCATGGGGATGGTCTACAGGGTTCATAACTACTCCTCTTACTACAGGACGCTTACCTAGCCAACACTTAGATCCGGCTCTACCCAAACTTTTTTGGTTCACCCCAACATTACCCACTTGTCCGACTGTTGCTAAGCAGTTTTTGGATATCAAACGGACCTCCCCAGATGGTAATCTTAATGTGGCCGATTTACCCTCTTTTGCAATCAGTTTCGCTACAGCGCCTGCTGCTCTAGCTAATTGTCCACCCTTTCCAAGTGTGATTTCTATGTTATGTATGGCCGTGCCTAAGGGCATATCGGTTGAAGTAGATTCTTCTTTTTTATCAATAAAAACCCCTTCCCAAACTGTACAAGCTTCTTCCAAAGCATACGGCTTTCTAGATGTATATGATGATATCTAGACAGATGGATTTTATATGAATCGTATGATGAAGTACCACATGAGTGGATATATAGGAATCCAAATCTGCCGAATCACTTATGTTATGATCTTCTACATCCTAGGTCTCCCCGTTCCGTCATCTGGCTTATGTTCTTCATGTAGCATTCAGACCGGATGACTCTATGAAATTACGTCGATACTTGCACATATTACGGGTAACGTAGGAGACATCTCTATTTTTCCCCGGGGGGTCTTTCTAATTATCACTGCTTAACTTTCAATTCGCCTCTGACCATCAAATGAAATGTGAATAACCCGTCCTCCTCTCTTTGAAACAAGGGGCGCTTCCGGTTCTGTGCGCGCTTCAAACAATTTTGTCTTCTCCATATTACCATATCTCTAGAGTCAATAATTTTCTATGAGGAACTACTGAACTCAATCACTTGCTGCCGTTACTCAACAGTTTTCTGTTGAGGTCTATCCCGTAGAGGTACTCCAATTGGATCAGTGATCGATTTATAGGTTTCGTCGTAAACCTAATTGGTTACTTCCAATTACGTAAATCAATAGTTCAAACCGCACTCAAAGGTAGGGCATTTCCCATTGATATAGGAACTTCTGTACCAGAAACAATGGTATCTCCAATTATAGCCCCTCTGGGATGTAAAATATATCTCTTCTCACCATCCCCATAGTGTATGAGACAAATGTATGCATTTCGATTAGGGTCATATTCTATGGTTACGATTCTACCAGATATCCCTTTTTCATTCCGTCGAAAGTCGATTTTACGGTATAGACGCTTATGACCTCCCCCTCTATGCCCTGCGGTAATGATCCCTCTGGCATTACGACCTTTACCACAACGATGCTGTCCATAGATCAAATTATTTCGTGGATTGGATTTCACTTGACTGTCTACGGCTCCATTGCGTGTGCTCGGGGTAGAAGTTTTGTATAAATGTATTGCCGTGTTATTAAGTCTTTTGCTTTAAGTTCTTTTCTCTATAAGAGGTGGAATAGAATAACCCGGTTGAAGCGTAATGATCATACGTCTGTAATGCATTGTATGTCCCATAATAGGTCCCATCCTTTTACCCTTTCCCGGGAGTCGATGACTATTCATAGCTCTTACCTTGACACCAAAGAAGAGTTCGACCCAATGCTTTATTTCTGTCCTAGTTGATCCTGATTCGACATTAGAAGTATATTGATTGTTCCCCAATAACCGAATACTTTTTTCTGTAAATACTGCATATTTGATTCCATCCATAAATCCATTTTCTTCCCTATGAGTTCCAGTATCGATAAGAATTCTAGTTCTTACTGTTCATATGTTATGGTATGAATATACCATACCAATTCGCTATGTATGGATGATGAGATTCCATTGATACAGAGCCAATTCCAATAGACTTATTGAATGTTCCCATTGGCGTGCATCCAGCAGGAATTGAACCTACGAATTTGCCAATTATGAGTTGGGCGCTTTAACCATTCAGCCATGGATGCTTAACAGGGATCATCGTACATCGTGAATAACCAAATTCCAATTGAAATGAAATCTTTAGGAGGAATCAATGAAACGACATCAATTCAAATCCTGGATATTCGAATTGAGAGAGATATTGAGAGAGATCAAGAATTCTCACTATTTCTTAGATTCATGGATCAAATTCGATTCAGTGGGATCTTTCACTCACATTTTTTTCCACCAAGAACGTTTTATGAAACTATTTGACCCCCGAATTTGGAGTATCCTACTTTCACGTGATTCACAGGGTGCAACAAGCAATCGATATTTCACGATCAAAGGTGTAGTACTGCTTGTAGTAGTGGTCCTTATATCTCGTATTAACAATCGAAAGATGGTCGAAAGAAAAAATCTCTATTTGATGGGGCTTCTTCCTATACCTATGAATTCCATTGGACCCAGAAAGGAGACATTGGAAGAATCTTTTTGGTCTTCCAATAGAAATAGGTTGATTGTTTCGCTCCTGTATCTTCCAAAAGGGAAAAAGATTTCTGAGAGTTGTTTCATGGATCCGCAAGAGAGTACTTGGGTTATCCCAATAAAGAAAAAGCGTATCATGCCTGAATCTAACCGGGGTTCGCGGTGGTGGAGGAACCGGATCGGAAAAAATAGGGATTCTAGTTGTCAGATATCTAAGGAAACCGTAGCTGGAATTGAGATCTCATTCAAAGAGAAAGATAGCAAATATCTGGAGTTTCTTTTTTTATCCTATACGGATGATCCGATCCGCAAGGACCATGATTGGGAATTTTTTGATCGTCTTTCTCCGAGGAAGAAACGAAACATAATCAACTTGAATTCGGGACAGCTATTCAAAATCTTAGGGAAAGACTTGATTTGTTATCTCATGTCTGCTTTTCGTGAAAAAAGACCAATTCAGGGGGAGAGTTTCTTCAAACAACAAGGAGCTGGGGCAACTATGCAATCCAATGATATTGAGCATGTTTCCCATCTCTTCTCGAGAAACAAGTGGGGTATTTCTTTGCAAAATTGTGCTCAATTTCATATGTGGCAATTCCGCCAAGATCTCTTCGTTAGTTGGGGGAAGAATCAGCACGAATCGTATTTTTGGAGGAACGTCTCGAGAGAGAATTGGATTTGGTTAGACAATGTGTGGTTGGTAAACAAGGATCGGTTTTTTAGCAAGGTACGGAATGTATTGTCAAATATTCAATATGATTCCACAAGGTCTATTTTCGTTCAAGTAACGGATTATAGCCAA